GGAAGAAATGATCAAAAGAGCTGTATTTGCCAGAGAATTGGGAGTTCCTATCGTAATGCACGATTACATAACCGGGGGATTCACTGCAAATACTAGTTTGGCTCATTATTGCCGAGACAATGGTCTACTTCTTCACATCCACCGCGCAATGCATGCAGTTATTGATAGACAGAAAAATCATGGTATGCATTTTCGTGTACTAGCTAAAGCATTACGTATGTCTGGTGGAGATCATATTCACGCTGGTACAGTAGTAGGTAAACTGGAAGGGGAACGTGAGATGACTTTAGGTTTTGTTGATTTATTACGTGATGATTTTATTGAAAAAGACCGAAGTCGCGGTATTTTTTTCACTCAAGATTGGGTTTCTATGCCAGGTGTTATTCCCGTGGCTTCCGGGGGTATTCATGTTTGGCATATGCCTGCCCTAACTGAAATCTTTGGAGATGATTCCGTCCTACAGTTCGGTGGAGGAACTTTAGGGCACCCTTGGGGAAATGCACCTGGTGCGGTAGCTAATCGAGTAGCTTTAGAAGCGTGTGTACAAGCTCGTAATGAAGGACGTGATCTTGCTCGTGAAGGTAATGAGATTATCCGCGAAGCTTGCAAATGGAGTCCCGAACTTGCGGCTGCTTGTGAAGTATGGAAAGAGATCAAATTCGAATTCGAACCAGTAGATAAGATAGATAAACAGAAATAGATAAACAGAAAATATAAGAACTAAGCACACAGAATTCAGTAATTTCTGTTTGTTCTCCTAATTGATTGCAATTAAACTCGGCCCAATCCTTTTCCTAAAAAAAGGATTGGGCCAAATAAAGAATAAGTATCCTATACTATCCATTTGTATAGATCTTTCATATGTACAGATTTTACCTATATAAACAAGATCTAAATACAAGATTAACTATGAAATTGAAGAATAAAAAATGCAAGAGTTCTTTTCTTTATTGTTGGATCCATAGAATTAATTATGGACCTTGGGTTGGTGTAGATTATTTTTTATCCCGCAGTTTCGGGCCGTAGATCAAGCCAAGGGGGGCTCCTCCTACTCACACCCCTTATATTGTCTGTTTCATTTCATGTTGCAATAGAAATTTCTTATTTGACTATACGATACTCGATTCTACGAGAATAAATTCTTCATTTATTTATTATTTCATAGTATAGGAAGAAACAACTATTTATCTTTTCGATGATAATTTTTTTTGTACATGACATGAGATAAACTTGTCTCTTTATATTCTATTTCTAATTGACCAAAAGATTCTATCATAATATATATTTATATAAGTGATACCTGATATCTCGGATTTCCCCAAAAGAGAATTATTTCTTTCAATACTCACTCGTTGTTAGTTAACAATTCTTAACAATTCTAATGATTAGATTATATGCTTAATTCTAATAGGAAAATGATTATTCATCGAATGACTATTCATCTATTATATTTTCATCAAATAGAATGAGAAGCAGGAACACTCTATGAAAAAATGGTGGTTCAATTCGATGTTGTTTAAAGGGAAGTTAAAACCTAAGTGTGGGCTAACTAAATCAATGATATATCCGTTTCTTCAAATAGATATTGTTCCTGGTGGTTGGCATCCCGGTGGAAGTGAAGAAAAGGATACGAAAAAAAACATTTCTAGATGGAGTGATAGTAATAGGTATAGTTTCAATGATATTGATATAAGGAATATTTGGAGTTTGATCTCTGATAACACTTTTTTGGTTAGGGACAGCAATGGCGATAGTTATTCTGTATATTTTGACATTGAAAATCCTATTTTTGAGATTGACAATAATAGTTTTTTTCTGAGCGAATTCGAAAGTGTTTTTTCCAGTTATTTGAATAATAGGTCTAAGAGTAACAATCACGACTATTATCATTACATGTATGATACTAAATCTAGTTGGAGTAATCACATTAATAGTTGTATTGATAGTTATCTTCGTTTTGAAGTCAGTATTCATAGTTACATTTTAGGTGATACCGAAAATTACAGCGACAGTTACATTTCTAGTTTCATTTGTAGTGAAGGCGTAAGCAATAGTGAAAATGGGAATTCTAGTAGACGAACTGATAGTAACAGCCGCGATTTCAATATAAGAGGAAGATCTAATGATTTTGATATAAATAAAAAATACAGAAATTTATGGGTTCAATGCGAAAATTGTTATGGATTAAATTATAAAAAATTTTTTAGATCCAAAATGAATATTTGTGAGCAGTGTGGATATCATTTGAAAATGAGTAGTTCAGATAGAATCGAACTTTTGATTGACCCGGGCACTTGGGATCCTATGGACGAAGATATGGTCTCCATGGACCCCATTGAATTTCATTCAGAGGAGGAACCTTATAGAGATCGTATTGATTCTTATCAACGAAGGACAGGTTTAACTGAAGCCGTTCAAACAGGCATAGGTCAATTAAATGGCATTCCCATAGCAATTGGGGTTATGGATTTTCAGTTTTTGGGGGGTAGTATGGGATCTGTAGTAGGCGAGAAAATAACTCGTTTGATCGAGTATGCTACTAATCGATCTCTACCTGTTATTATTGTGTGTGCTTCCGGAGGAGCACGTATGCAAGAAGGGAGTTTGAGCTTGATGCAAATGGCTAAAATATCTTCTGCTTCATATAATTATCAATCAAATAAAAAGTTATTCTATGTATCAATCCTTACATCCCCTACAACTGGTGGAGTAACGGCCAGTTTTGGTATGTTGGGAAATGTCATTATTGCTGAACCTAACGCGTACATTGCTTTTGCAGGGAAAAGAGTAATTGAACAAACATTGAATAAAACAGTACCCGACGGTTCACAAGCAGCTGAGTATTCATTCCATAAGGGCTTATTCGACCCAATCATACCGCGTAATCTTTTAAAAGGCGTTCTGAGTGAGTTATTTCAGCTACACGGTTTCTTTCCTTTGAAAAAAAAAATATATATATAATATAGAAATAAAACGAAAATATTAAAATCTAGAAAAAAAAGAAGTGATTTCTATGCCTTGCCTACCAAGAACTTCCATTTTTTACTATAAATCTAATCCCTTTTTGTTGGTTTGAATTAGTTTAGTTAGAGTCGCGAACTTATAAGAAACTCTTTCTCTTTTTAAAAAACTCTTTATTTTATTAGAAAGATAGAAAGAGTATTAAGGACACGGGAAAATTCATAAAATTTCTTAAACTTAAAGTGGATTGTCATACATATTCGTGTAGAAAGATGAATAGATACACTAAATTTGCATTTAGTTCTCATTTCTTACACTTATTAAGTACTTAATATTATTTATAATAATTATAATATAATAGATATACTTAAGATATCTTTCTATTTATAATAGATACAAATATTAAATTGAGGTACCCCTTCTATGACAGATTTTAACTTACCCTCTATTTTTGTCCCTTTAGTGGGCCTAGTATTTCCGGCGATTGCAATGGCTTCTTTATTTCTTCATGTACAAAAAAATAAGGTTGTCTAGACCTGATGAGGCCAAATTTAAACAATTTATTTCAATACTGAATCATAATACAGATACTTTTTTGGTACAGATATTTGTTTGGTGTAATGTAGTATGATACGATATGTGCCCTTTTTCCGAATACACATGAAAGAACTGTTATGCATGCGAATACATGATATCCGTATAAATGCATGTATATGCGGGTTATAAAAACGATCGGCAAATATTTTTATAATAGAAAGTCAATAGGGTTCATATCAGAATAGTTTTAGTTGATGAAAGTTACTTTGGCATCAAGAAAAGGAAAGTAAATTTTTTTTTTTCTGAATTCCAATCAAATGCAATCGGATCTAGTATAGTATGAACCGGCGATCAGAACATATATGGATAGAACTTATAACAGGGTCTCGAAAAGCAAGTAATTTTTGCTGGGCCTGTATTCTTTTTTTAGGTTCACTAGGATTCTTAGTAGTTGGAATTTCTAGTTATCTTGGTAGGAATCTGATACCTGGATTTCCTTCTCAACAAATTATTTTTTTTCCACAAGGGATCGTGATGTCGTTCTATGGGATCGCGGGTCTATTCATTAGTTCCTATTTGTGGTGCACAATATCATGGAATGTAGGTAGTGGTTATGATCGATTCGATAGAAAAGAAGGAATAATGTGCATTTTTCGTTGGGGATTCCCCGGAATAAATCGTCGCATTTTCCTTCGCTTCTTTATGAAAGATATCCAATCAATCAGAATGGAGGTTAAAGAGGGTCTTTTTCCTTGTCGTATTCTTTATATGGAAATCAGAGGCCAAGGAACCATCCCCTTGACTCGTACTGATGAGAATTTGACTCCACGAGAAATTGAACAAAAAGCTGCCGAATTGGCCTATTTCCTGCGCGTACCAATTGAAGTTTTTTGAATTTTTATCAAAATTCGTTCGGATTTGTCCAATTGAGATATTCGGAAATCTCATTTACTTCGAATTTACTTATTCTATTATAATAGAAATAGAATTTACTTATTCTATTATAAATATATATATATATTTCATCCGAAACGGGATCCTTAATTCTATTTCTATATTCCTTTTTCTAGATTTAAGGACTACATTTTTACAAAAAACTGGGAATAGATCCATAGGTTCGATACCTTGTTATAGAACTCGTGCTTTAGAGAAATATAAGATCAGATAAAGTTGACAAATGAAGCAGTTCATTAACAATTCACGGATAAAAAATGAAAAAAAAGAAAGCATTGACTTCCCTCCCATATCTTGCATCTATAATATTTTTGCCCTGGTGGATCTCTCTCTCATTTCAAAAAAGCCTGGAACCTTGGATTATTCATTGGTGGAATACTAGGCAATCCGAACATTTTTTGAATGATATTCAAGAGAAAAATGTTCTAGAAAAATTTCTAGAATTAGAAGAACTATTCTTGTTGGATGAAATGATAAAAGAATACCCAGAGACACATATAAAAAAACTTCGTATAGGAATACACAAAGAAACGATACAATTGGTCAAAACACATAATGAATATCATCTCCATATCATTTTGCATTTGTCGACAAATATAATCTGTTTTACTATTCTAAGTGGTTATTTTATTCTGGGTAATGAGGAACTTGTTATTCTGAATTCTTGGATTCAGGAATTCTTCTATAACTTAAGTGACACAATAAAAGCTTTTTCTATTCTTTTAGTTACTGATTTATGGATCGGATTTCACTCAACCCATGGTTGGGAACTAATGATTGGTTCGATCTACAATGATTTTGGATTGGCTCATAATGAGCAAATTATATCTAGTCTTGTTTCCACTTTTCCAGTTATTCTAGATACAATTGTGAAATATTGGATCTTCCGTTTTTTAAATCGTGTATCTCCTTCGCTTGTAGTCATTTATCATTCAATGAATGAATGAAGAACTTATTTGATCTCCTGATATCAATCAAAAATTTTTTCACGTATAAAAAGGGCATTTTCTATTTTTCTCATTCTTTATACTTTTATACTTTTCAAGGTCTTCGTCCTATTTTCGTAGAATTTTTTCAGTACAATGGCAGACTCGTGGATAGGGAACTATACTAGCTACCTATCTAATTTATTGTAGAAATTCCGGGATCAATGATTGGATCATGCAAAATAGAAATACTTTTTCTTGGGTAAAGAAACAGATGACTCGATTTATTTCTGTATCGATTATGATATATGTAATAACTCGAGCATCTATTTCAAATGCGTATCCCATTTTTGCGCAGAAAAGTTATGAAAATCCACGAGAAGCAACCGGGCGAATTGTATGCGCCAATTGCCATTTAGCTAATAAGCCTGTGGATATTGAAGTTCCGCAAGCTGTACTTCCTGATACTGTATTTGAAGCAGTTGTTCGAATTCCTTATGATATGCAAGTAAAACAAGTCCTTGCTAATGGTAAAAAGGGGGCTTTGAACGTGGGGGCTGTTCTTATTTTACCCGAGGGATTCGAACTAGCCCCCACCGATCGTATTTCTCCCGAGGTGAAAGAAAAGATAGGAAATCTTTCTTTTCTGAGTTATCGTCCTAATAAAAGAAATATTCTTGTGATAGGTCCTGTTCCAGGTCAAAAATATAGTGAAATCGTCTTTCCCATTCTTTCCCCCGACCCTACTACAAAGAAAGACGTTAACTTCTTAAAATATCCTATATATGTAGGTGGGAACAGGGGAAGGGGTCAGATTTATCCTGATGGGAGCAAGAGTAACAATACAGTCTATAATGCTACATCCGCGGGTATAGTAAGCAAAATAGTACGTAAAGAAAAGGGGGGATATGAAATAACCATAGTTGATGCATCGGATGGACACCAAGCGGTTGATATTATACCGCCAGGGCCAGAACTTCTTGTTTCAGAGGGTGAATCTATCAAGCTTGATCAACCATTAACAAGCAATCCTAATGTAGGGGGGTTTGGTCAGGGAGATGCGGAAATAGTGCTTCAAGATCCATTACGTGTCCAAGGCCTTTTGTTCTTCTTGGCATCTGTTATTTTGGCACAAATTTTTTTGGTTCTTAAAAAGAAACAGTTTGAAAAGGTTCAATTATATGAAATGAATTTCTAGATCCAGAAATTCCTTACCATCAAGTTGATAAAAAGCGCTGAATTATTGTCGATCAAAAAAATGAAATATGTATTTCTGTAAACTTCCTTAAATCTCCTTTGCTTTGTTTTTTGTTTATACTATTTTTGCGAGATCTATGGAATTCATTACTTGTATTCCATTTTTAGTACTAGGCACTAGCCAATAGGTATACAAAAAAAAAGGAAGAAGATACAAGACAAGGACTGGATAAATGAAAGGAACAGGTACCTCTAGGAAGGATTATAAGTCTTCCTAATCTTCTATTTGACACAAGAAAAAGGACTTCTACCTTTTCTTGTGTCGTCTTGTATCGAAATAATAATGCTTTTTCTCTTGTTCACCAAAGATTAATATTTCTTCTTTTCCGGATATATTGGAACTCTTTTGTTTAGATTCATACATTCATTATTTTAAATAAATAAAAACATAAGAAATAAGAAGTAGTAGACAAACAAAAAGTTTTAGAGGGGAGTAATTCATTGAGTAAATGGAACTTCTTCTTCTTCTATTATTCAACTAACTTTACCTTTCATATTATTTATTTTCATATTTTAAAATATTACTAAAAATTACTTTGACTTTTTTGTTTGGTTGAAAAGCGGCGCGGATTAGAATCTATTTTTACGCATACCTAAATCTTTATTTTTGATTTTATCAAAGTGTTTTTCTTTTTTATATACAATAAGTTTCTATTTGTTTAGTATAGAAATATAGAAATAATTTGCAGAATATCTCATCCGTTTAAATCATCCATATGATATTGGATTACCCCCCAAAAATAGATTGATTCCTTCTTTCTTGTTGTTTCGTACGATAAGAGTTAATGAGCGCCAGAGCCTCTATTATATATAAATCAATCAATAGAAAAAGCTTCTATTCCATTGTGCAAAAACATCATAAGAA